TTTGTCCATATTTCGAGAAATAGTATCTCTTTGTTACCATTTTCATAAGAATGAATACTATGATTCGCATTTCGAACAGGCATGAATACAGGATCTATAGGATAACTTCCATCTTGAAAGGTATTTGGCGCTTTTATAAGATATCCACGATTCTTCTCTATTTGTAATCCAATAACCAACTCAATGGGTTCCGTCAAACTAGCTATATGCTGTGTATTATCGACGATTTCTACATAAGGCGGTAATATTATATCTTGAGCAGTTACATATCCAGGGCCCCTGACACAAATAGACGCCTCACAAGTTCCATAGAGATTACTTCTCAATACGATTTCTTTCAAATTCATTAAAATTTCATGTACTGATTCTTGAATACCCATTATCGTAGAATATTCGTGTGATATTTTCTCAGATTTTGCGCGTGTGATACATGTTCCTTCGATTTCTCCAAGCAAAGCTCTTCGCATCGCAATGCCTATTGTGTCTGCTTGACCTTTCATAAGCGGAGACAGAATAAAGCGCCCATAAAAAAGACGCTTACTGTCTGCTGCTGATTCAACACACTTCCACTGTAGTGTCCGAGTAGATACTGTTATTTTCTCTCGAACCATAATAATATTATTTGATCAGATCGTTGAATCATTTATTTCTCTTGTTTCTCTTGCTATTGAAATACCTTCAATTTTTATTTCTACACACGTCTTTTTTTCGGGGGTCTACAGCCATTATGTGGCATAGGGGTTACATCCCGTACGAAAGTTAATAGTATACCACTTCTGCGAATAGCTCGTAATGCTGCGTCTCTTCCGAGACCGGGACCTTTAATCATGACTTCTGCTCGTTGCATACCTTGATCTACTACTGCACGAATAGCATTTGCCGCTGCGGTTTGAGCAGCAAATGGCGTCCCTCTTCTTGTACCTCGGAAGCCACAAGTACCGGCAGAGGACCAAGAAACCACTCGCCCCCGTACATCTGTAACAGTCACAATGGTATTATTGAAACTTGCTTGAATATGAATAACCCCCTTTGGTATTTTACGTGTACTCTTACGTGAACCAATACGTCCACGTGAACCCTTTTTCGGTATAGCTTTTGCCATATTTTATCATCTCATAAATTTGAGTCAGAGATATATGGATATATCCATTTCATGTCAAAACAGATCCCCCTTCTTATTTGTATATCGGGTCTTTGAGTCTGATTATCCTTGTCTTTGTTTATGTCTTGGGTTGGAACAAATTACTATAATTCGTCCCCGACGACGGATTAGTCGACATTTTTCACAAATTTTACGAACAGAAGCTCTTATTTTCATATTTGCCACTCCTTACTTTAATTTTGAATCCACTTCTTCGAAGAAAAGAAGTTTCTTGAAATTTTCGATTTTGAATCGTATTCCTACGAACGAACTAGTGACGTTGAAAAAACACCTAATCTTTCGAATCTTTATTGCGGAGTCGATAAATTATACGACCTCTGCTTGAATCATAACGACTTACTTCAATTTTGACTCTATCTCCTGGCAGTATCCGTATAAAACTACGTCGGATCTTTCCTGAAACATAACCTAGAATCAGATCTTCATTATCTAAACGAACCCGGAACATACCGTTGGGAAGCGATTCAGTAATTAAACCTTCATGAATCCATTTTTGTTCTTTCATTCCAGGTAAAACCCCCTTGAAGTATCAACTTGTGGAGGAAGAACCCTATTAGACAACCCACCTCTTCTCTTTTCTTTTTCACAAATAAGAAGTTTCATATTCAATTCGGATATTAGAAAGATTACCATATATAACACAAAATTTCTCCGCCTATTCTTTCTAGTCGAGCCTCTCGGTCTGTCATTATACCGCGAGAGGTAGAAAGAATTACAACCCCCATCCCACCTAAAATTCTAGGAATTCTTTGATAGTTAGAATAGATTCGTAGACCCGGCCGACTGATTCGTTTTAAATTTAAAAGATTTCTATAAGTCCTTTTCCTATTCCTTTTATGTCGTAGAGTTAAAACCAAAAAATATTTGTTGTTTTCTCGATGTTTTCTCACGTTTTCGATAAAACCCTCTCGTAAAAGTATTTTAACAATACTTTGGCTGATATTAGTCGATGCTACTCGAACCACGCTTTTTCTATACATATCGGCATTTCGTATAGAGGTTATTATGTCAGCAATAGTATCACTACCCATGATTAATTAAAATTATTGGTGCCTCCAAATTTGGATATAATCAACATGTTTTTCTTTTTTTTTTTTTTTACGTATTTATTTATGTACGTATTTGTTTATGAATATTAATTTTGAAAGGTATATACGTGAGACAAAATCTACTAAATTAATCTTAATCTATTTCTTTTAAATACCCTACTATAAGCATATCGCGGTCTAATTTTATAATACCTCGGGAGCTAATGAAACTATTTTAGTAAAATTGAACTGTCTCAATTCTCGGGCAATCGCACCAAAAACTCGAGTTCCTTTTGGATTTCCTTCTTGATCAATCACAACTGCAGCATTGTCATCATATCGTATTATCATACCGTTGTCACGTTTAAGTTCTTTACAAGTACGAACAATTACAGCTCTGACCACTTCTGATCTTTCTAGAGGCATGTTTGGAACTGCGTCTTTGATCACAGCAACAATAACGTCACCAATATGAGCATATCGACGATTGCTAGCTCCTATGATTCGAATACACATCAATTTTCGAGCCCCGCTGTTATCTGCTACATTCAAATAGGTCTGAGGTTGAATCATATCATTTTTTTATCTGTTTTTTACAATACAAAGGTCGAAGAAAAAAAAGAAATATTTTTTGTCAAAAAAAAAAAAAAAAGAAACCTGCACCCGCGATTTTTAAGGCCTATTTCTTTTTTATCCCGAAATGATGAATTGAGCTCGTATAGGCATTTTGGACGCTGCTATTGAAATAGCCCTTCTGGCTATATTTTCTGTTACTCCACCCATTTCATAAAGGATTCGACCTGGTTTAACAACAGCTACCCAATATTCGGGAGAGCCTTTACCTGAACCCATACGTGTTTCTGCGGGTCTTACTGTAACCGGTTTATCCGGAAATATACGGACCCATATTTTTCCACCGCGACGTGCATTTCGTGTCATTGCTCGTCGACCTGCTTCTATTTGTCTAGATGTGATCCAAGCGGGTTCAAGTGCCTGAAGAGCGTATTTACCAAAACAAATAGTATTACCTCGAGAGGATATTCCCTTCATTCTTCCTCTATGTTGTTTACGGAATCTGGTTCTTTTGGGGTTATAGTTGATGGTTTGTTTTGAATTCCATCTCTACTACAGAACCGGACGTGAGAGTTTCTTCTCATCCAGCTCCTCGCGAATAAAATCAATTCAAATTAAAGATTTTGAATTCAATTCAGATATAATATAATTTGAATTAAGATATACATATATTTAAGTAAGTAATATACGTAAGTAATATACTGAATCATAGATTTCATTTAATCTAGATCAAATCTATTATATATAAATTTGTATATCTTGTTTTTATTTGTATAGATAACTAATAACTAAATATATAAAATAACTCTTTTTTCTTATATTTATCTATTTTAGAATGTTAAAACGAATCTTTCTTTTGTTTTATTCTTTATCGTATTGGATTGACCCAAATTTAGCAATCCAAGAAAATAAAGTTTTCGCGGGCGAATATTTACTCTTTCCATTTCTATTTCAGTTCTATCATTAGTTCATAACTTTTCCGAATAGATGAATTGGTCTCTGGCCGGTTCCGCCATCCCGATCAATGAATCATTCGAATGAATTTTCACTAGAATCTTTTGAATTCACAGGTTCCATCGTTCCCATCGCTTCTTACTTAATGATTAGGTCTGAATTATACAATGGAGCTATTAGTTCTTGAGTCAATATTCTTAGTCTTTATTGGCTCGAAGCTCTTTATTTTTTGTTCGATGAGCAGATCCGTTTAATGAGGAATCTGTATTGATGCTTTATTACACAGATTTTTTCTGAGATGACTCATAGACCTTACATATTGGAATTATATATCATTAATATACTTTTTCTTTCTTTCTCTCATCCTTCCTTTTATCCATACCCTTTCTTTTTTATTTCGATTGACGACTTATAAGCAGAATTTTTTAATAAAAAAAGATTTCAGTTGCTACAACAATATGAACAATATATCATATCTTGACTGGTTCTTTGGATCCAGATAATACGAAGTGATGAGTTGGTTATTACTTCTATAGTTATAGTTATTTGTTTATACTATGGGGCTTATTTTTATACTAACCCTAAAAAACCAACGAGTCACACACTAAGCATAGCAATTTTATTAAAAGATTCATTTAATTTTTATTAAACCCTATAGAATTATAATTGTTCATTTTTTATTGAACAGAAAAGAAAAAGAAGAAACGAATTTATTCTTTTTTGTTCCATCGCTGGATAGAATGCAAAAGGAAATTCAGGTTTATTATTCCCCGTCTATAAATATCCAAATTTTGATGCCTAATACCCCATAGATTGTTCGAACTGTATAGGAACAATAATCAATTTTAGCTCGAATGGTTTGTAGTGGAACCCTACCTTCTCTGATCCATTCAACACGCGCAATTTCTTTTCCGTCGATACGTCCTGCAATTTGCACTTGAATTCCCTTTGTATCCGCTTGTTCAGTTAATTCTATAGCCTTTTTCATTGCTTTGCGAAAAGAAACTCTATTTTTTAATTGGCCAGCTATAAATTCTGCAAGAATATTAGGGTTTCCATAAGGTTTTTCAATTCGTGTGATAGCAATGTTAAGTTTTCGATTTACAGAATTAATTTCTTTTTGTAAATTCATCTGTAATTCTTCGATTCCTCGGGGTCGACTTTCTATTAGTATTTTTGGAAATCCCATATAGATTATGATTTGGATCAGGTCGATTCGTTTTTGAATCTCTATACGTGCAATTCCCTCGACGCCAGAAGATGTTTTCATATTTTTTTGTACA